ATCTACAAAAGCCTTTTACATTCCATCCTAAAAAAAACTTCGACAGAAAATTTAATAGAGAAATTTGGGATAAATCGTATTCATGGTATCCTTCTTCCAAATACTGATTACCAAGAAATTGAACAAAAATTAAATAGATTTGATAAAAAACTATTATCAACAGAAATTATTGATTTCTTAACTTTCATCAGTAAATTTCTTAGAGAAGAATCAGGATCAAATCTAAGTTGGAAGGGTCTTTCCTTATTTTCAGAAGGAAGAATATATTCAAAAAAGGGAACAAAATTTGTTAAATATTTATTACCTAAAATTCTAACTGATGCTAATGGTCAAAAAATTAACACAAAATCGATTAAAATAAAAGAAATAAGTAAAAAAGTCCCTCAATGGTCATACAAATTAATCACCGATTTGGAACAACACTCAGGAGAATATCAAGAAGATATACCAGTCGATCATGAAATTCGTTCAAGAAAAGCCAAACGTGTAATAATTTTTACGTCTAATAATGAAAATACGGATAAGGATCCTAATCCGCCCGATCAACTAGACGAAATGTCTTTGATGCGCTATTCACAACAATCCGATTTTCGGCGAGGTATAATCAAAGGTTCTATGCGAGCTCAGAGGCGTAAAATAGTTATTTGGGAATTGTTTCAAGCAAATGTGCATTCGCCTCTTTTTTTGGACAGAATAAAAAAATCCCCTCTTTTTTCTTTTGATATCTCCGAGTTTATTAAAATAATTTTGCGAAATTGGGTGGGGAAGGGGGAAGCATTCAAAATTGTAGACTATACAGAAGAGCAAACAAAAAGAGACGAAAAAAAAGAGAAGAACAAAAGAAAGGAGAAAGCGCGAATAGACATAGCAGAGGCCTGGGATACCACTCCAGGCGCGCAAGTAATAAGAGGTTTCATATTAGTAACTCAATCTATATTTAGAAAATATATTCTATTACCTTCATTCATAATTGCAAAAAATATTGGACGTATATTCCTATTGCAACTTCCTGAATGGTCTGAGGATTTACAGGAATGGAATAGCGAGATGCATGTTAAATGTACCTATAATGGTGTTCCGTTATCCGAAACAGAATTTCCGAAAAATTGGCAGACAGACGGTATTCAGATAAAAATCTTATTTCCTTTCTGTATGAAACCTTGGCACAAATCGAAACTACGATCCTCTCAGAAAGATCTAATGAAAAAGAAAAAAGAAAACGATGATTTTTGTTTTTTAACAGTTTGGGGAATGGAAGCTGAAGTTCCTTTTGGTTCGCCCCGAAAACGACCTTCCTTTTTTAAACCCATTTTTAAGGACTTCGAAAGAAAAATTGGAAAATTTAAAAAGAAATATTTTCAAGTTCTAATAGTTTTTAAAGGAAAAACAAAATTACTTCGAAAAGTCTCAAAAGAAACAAAAAAACGCGTTATCAAAAGTGTTATTTTTCTAAAAAAAAAAATAAAAGAACTTTCAAAAGTAAATCCAATTCTATTATTTCGATTAAAAGAAGTATATGAATCGAGTGAAATTAACGAAAAAAAAGATTCTATAATCAGCAATCAGATAATTCACGAATCATTTAGTCAAATTGCATCTCCGAGTTCGACAAATTCTTCATTGACAGAAAAAAAAATGAAGGATCTGACTGATAGAACAAGTACAATTCGAAATCAAATAGAAAGAATCACAAAAGAGACAAAAAAAATAACTCCAAAAATAAATAATATTAGTCCTAACAAAACAAGTTATAATGCTAAAAGATTCGAAAAATGGCAAATATTAAAAAAAAGAAATGCTCGATTAATTTCGAAATTACCCCTTTTTTTGAAATTTTTCATTGAAAGAATATACACAGAAATGTTTTTATCTATCATTAATATTCCCAAAATGAATACAGAATGTTTTCTTGAATCAACAAAAAAAATTATTGATAAATCCATTTACAATAACGAAAGAAAACAAGAAATAATTAATAAAAAAAAGAAAAATCCAATTACCTTTATTTCGACTATAAAAAAGTCACTTGATAATGTTCGTAATAGTAAAAAAAATTCACCTATTTTTTATGACTTATCCCACATGTCACAAGCCTATGTATTTTACAAATTATCACAAATCCAAGTGAGTAACTCGTATAAATTGAGCTCTGTTATTCAATCTAAAGGAATACCTTTTTTTGTTAAGCCTGAAATAAAAGATTCTTTTGAACCACAAGGAATGGTTCATTCCAAATTAGGAGATAAGAAACTTCCGAGTTATGAAATGAATCAATGGAAAAACTGGTTAAGAGCACATTATCAATACGATTTATCTCAGATCAGATGGTCTAGATTAATACCAGAAAAGTGGCGAAATACAGTTCATCAGCGTCGTATAGCTAAAAAATCAAATTTTAGTAAAAGGCATTCATATGAAAAAGATCAATTAATTGGTTCCAAAAAACAAAAACAATTTGAAGTATATTCATTATCTAATCAAAAAGATAATTTTCAAAAATACTATAGATATGATCTTTTATCATATAAATTTCTTACTTATGAAAAGAAAACGGAATGCCTTTCTCCGTTTCAAGGACATAAGAACCAAGAGCTTTCTTATAACACAAATAAAGAAAGCCTTTTTGATATGCTGAGAAACATCCCTTATCTAGGAAAGGTCAATATTCTATATATCGAAAAAACGACCAATAGAAAATATTTTGATTGGAAAATTCTCAATTTTGATCTTAGACAAAAAGTCGATATTGAGGCCTGGATCAGGATCGATATCAATAGGAATCAAAATACTAAAATTGGTACTAATAATTATGAAATAATTGATAAAAAAGATCTTTTTTATCTTATGATTCCAGAAATAAATCTACCAAACTCTGACAAAGTTTTTTTTGATTGGATGGGAATGAATGAAAAAATGCTAAAGCGTCACCTAGCGAATCTGGAACTTTGGTTCTTCCCAGAACTTGTGTTACTTTATAATGCATATAAAACGAAACCTTGGTTTATACCAAGAAAATTACTTCTTTTTAATTGGAATAGAAATGAAAATAGTAGTGAAAATAAAAAGATCAATGAAAAGCAAAAAGGAAGTTTTTTGATACCATCGAATAAAAAGCATCGAAATCAAGAAGAAAAAGAATCTACAAGTCGAGGAGATCTTGGATCTGTTCTCTCACAACAAAAAGATCTTGAAGAAAATTATGCAAGATCAGACATGAAAAAAGCGCAAAAGAAAAAACAATATAAAAGCAGCACGGAAGCAGAACTAGATTCCTTCCTGAAACGTTTTTTGGTTTTTCAATTGAGATGGAACGATACGTTGAATCAAAGAATTATCAATAATATCAAGGTATATTGTCTCCTGCTTAGACTAATAGATCCAAGAAAAATTACTATCTCTTCGATTCAAACGAGAGCATTTTGTTTGGATATAATGCTGATTCAGAAGAATTTAACTCTTACAGAATTGATCAAAAAGGGAGTCTTGATTATAGAACCCATTCGTCTGTCTGGAAAAAATGATGGCCAATTTATTACGTATCAAACCATAGGTATTTCGTTGGTTCATAAGAGTAAACACCAAACTAATCAAAAATACGAAGAACAAAGATATCTTTTTAAGAAAAATTTTGATGAAACTATTTCAGCACATCAAAGAATAACTATAAATAGAGACAAAAATCATTTTGATTTGCTTGTTCCTGAAAATATTTTATCGTTTAGACGTCGTAGAAAATTGAGAATTCTAAATTGTTTCAATTCAAAGAATCGAAATGGTGGAGATAGAAATCCAGTATTTTGGAATGGAAAGAACGTAAAAAACAGCAGCCAAGTTTCGTATGACAGTAAGCACCTTGATAGAGAGAAAAATAAATTAATGAAATTAAAGCTCTTTCTTTGGCCTAATTATCGATTAGAGGATTTAGCTTGTCTGAATCGTTATTGGTTTGATACCAATAATGGCAGTTGTTTCAGTATGTTAAGGATACAGATGTATCCACGATTGAGAATTCGTGGATAATACCCTATATATACCTATACCCTATATATATATAATAGGGTATATGAAAATAAGCAAAGACACAGAGCACATGCCTTGTCTCACATTTCATTCTAATATCCAATATTAATATCCAATATGAAATGAATAATGGCTCAAGTAGATCTCGAAATGAATCAACAAAACCTTCTTCGTTTTAAGTCTAAATTCTTTGATGGGAAAATGTACCAATCCTTTTCTATACCTATCTAACTTCAATTTCAAATTGAATTGATTGATTTGAATTCAGAAAATTGGGAGTTCCTAAATAAATTGGGATTAGATTATTGTATATATCACATTCAAATTAATGGCATTATTATTACTGATCGGTAAAATCCATATCTGTAAAAAGGGAAAGGGGGTTTTTTTATGGTAAAAAAGTCATTCATTTCGGTTATTTCTCAAAAAGAAAACGAAGAAAGCCGGGGGTCTGTTGAATTTCAAGTATTCAGTTTCACGACTAAGATAAGGAGACTTACTTCACATTTGGAATTGCACAAAAAAGACTCTTCATCTCAGAGAGGTTTGCGGAAAATTTTGGGAAAACGTCGACGGCTGCTGGCCTATTTGTTAAAAAAAAATAGAGAACGCTATAAAGAATTGATTGGCGAGTTGAATATTCGAGAGATAAAAACTCGTTAATTTGAAGCGTGATACCATTTGAGCTTAGTCGTTTAAATTTTGATGAACTTCTTTTTACTTTCAGCAATGCATGGGAAGAATGACTCGGGAAAAAACTTATGATTGCACCAACTACAAGACAAGACCTCATGATAGTCAATATGGGCCCTCACCACCCATCAATGCATGGTGTTCTTCGACTGATCGTTACTCTCGATGGTGAAGATGTTATTGAATGTGAACCAATATTGGGTTATTTACATAGAGGGATGGAGAAAATTGCGGAAAATCGAACAATTATACAATATTTACCTTATGTAACACGTTGGGATTATTTAGCTACTATGTTCACAGAAGCAATAACCGTAAATGGACCCGAACAGCTAGGCAATATTCAAGTACCTAAAAGGGCTAGCTATATCAGAGCGATTATGTTGGAGTTAAGTCGGATCGCTTCCCATTTATTATGGCTTGGACCTTTTATGGCGGATATTGGGGCACAGACCCCTTTCTTCTATATTTTTCGAGAACGAGAATTGATCTATGACCTATTCGAAGCTGCTACCGGTATGCGCATGATGCATAACTATTTTCGTATCGGAGGAGTAGCTACTGATCTACCTCATGGCTGGATAGATAAATGTTTGGATTTTTGCGATTATTTTTTAACCGGGGTTTCTGAATATGAAAAGCTTATTACACGGAATCCTATTTTTTTAGAACGAGTTGAAGGCGTAGGCATTATTGGCGCAGAAGAAGCACTAAATTGGGGTTTATCAGGACCAATGCTACGGGCTTCCGGAATACAATGGGATCTTCGTAAAGTCGATCGTTATGAGTGTTACAACGAATTTGATTGGGAGATTCAATGGCAAAAGGAAGGGGATTCATTAGCTCGGTATTTAGTACGAATCAGTGAAATGAAAGAATCCATAAAAATTATCCAACAGGCTCTAGAAGGAATTCCAGGAGGACCCTATGAGAATTTAGAAATCCGACGCTTTGATAGAATAAAAGATCCTGAATGGAATGATTTTGACTATCGATTTATTAGTAAAAAACCTTCTCCAACTTTTGAATTGTCCAAGCAAGAACTTTATGTAAGAGTCGAAGCGCCAAAAGGAGAATTGGGAATTTTTCTGATAGGAGATCAGAGTGTTTTTCCTTGGAGATGGAAAATTCGACCACCGGGTTTTATCAACTTGCAAATTCTTCCTCAGTTAGTTAAAAGAATGAAATTGGCTGATATTATGACGATACTAGGTAGCATAGATATCATTATGGGAGAAGTTGATCGTTGAAATGATAATTGATACAACAGAAATACAAGCTATCAATTCTTTTTCCAGATTGGAATCCTTAAAAGAAATCTACGGGATCATATGGATGTTTGTCCCTATTTTCACTCTTGTATTAGGAATCACACTAGGTGTACTAGTAATTGTTTGGTTAGAAAGAGAAATATCTGCAGGGATACAACAACGTATTGGACCCGAATATGCCGGGCCTTTGGGAATTCTTCAAGCTCTAGCAGACGGTACAAAACTACTTTTCAAAGAGAATCTTCTTCCATCTAGAGGAGATACTCGTTTATTCAGTATCGGGCCATCCATAGCAGTCATATCCATTTTACTAAGTTATTCAGTAATTCCTTTTAGCTATCGCCTTATTCTAGCCGATCTTAGTATTGGTGTTTTTTTATGGATTGCTGTTTCAAGTCTTGCTCCCATTGGACTTCTTATGTCAGGATATGGATCAAATAATAAATATTCCTTTTTAGGTGGATTAAGGGCTGCTGCTCAATCAATTAGTTATGAAATACCATTAACTCTATGTGTATTATCAATATCTCTACGTGTGATTCGGTGAGACATAAAACTTCCCCTATTTCTTTTCTTTCTAGCAAGAAAGTTAAAGGCGTTGAATATCTATTTTTTATTTTTGTATTCATCATTGGGGTTGATGAACTAAACCGGATAGTTATATGAGTGAAATAAAACGGCTGAAAAATTTGCTGTTAAAAGAATTCAATCTCATTTCGTATGTACAAGAATTAAGTCAAAGTAAATATAAGCAGTCAAGACTATCTACCCCAAGATTGGTTGATTAGTCATCACGGCTTGAAGCGGGTTCAAAAGATCAACTATATGGGGTTTTTACTATCTATTACATAGATGGATTACCCTCATGGGAGATTCAAAAAAATAAGTGGATGGTTAGGAAGACCAAGATACACAAAGGATTAGTAATGGAGATTCTGTAAATTATCCAACAGGATATTTCTTTATAGAAAAGTAATTTGAATTGGGGCTTTAAGTTGGTAGAAATTATTAAGAAGTACTCCCCGCGATTTCGATCCAGAGTATGTTCCTATCCACCGATTAAGTAAATAACTATCAAGAACGAAGAAATCTTTTACTTTGGCTAATATCCCCTTTTTCTGAGAAAGGAGAGTAGGAACTAAATAAAATAAAAAGACTAGAATTGCAAAAAGAGATATTTTTTTATTCATAACTATTTCTATTTTATTTAGAGAAATAAAATTCTTGTTATATAATGCAATGTCTAATTCTTTTTCGTAATCGAAAATGATAGGTTGAAATATCTATGGGATATTCCTTTAAAAGTCTTTTTTATTCAAGGATAAAGTTATTAATCAACAAAGAAAAATGAAAATTCTTAAAAGACGAGATCAATTCAGAAGCACTTTTTTATTAGAAATCTAGCAGACAGAATTCCATTGGTCTAATTCTAGGTCTTAGGATAAGAGTTTGACTCTCTATCGATCCTACAAACACATCAAGATAAATAATTTTGAAGGGTCCTTAGATTTATTTC